TTTATCTGGAGAATATCCAACAATAGTTTCCATTGAATGAATAATCGATCCCGATCCTAAAAACAACAACGCTTTTGAATAAGCATGAGTAATCAAATGAAATAAAGCGGCTCGATAAGAACCCATACCTAGAGCTAACATCATATAACCCAATTGAGACATTGTAGAATAAGCCAAACCTCTCTTAATATCCGTTTGAGCAAGAGCTAAAGTAGCCCCTAATACTACCGTTATTATACCTATCAAAGCTATTCCATTCATTATGGAAGGTAGAACTATAAAAAGAGGAAGAAACCGGGCTACAAGAAAAATTCCCGCCGCTACCATAGTAGCAGCATGTATAAGAGCCGAAATAGGGGTAGGCCCTTCCATAGCATCCGGTAACCATACATGAAGGGGAAATTGGGCAGATTTAGCAACTGAACCGGCAAATAATAGGAAGGCACACAAAGTAATAAATAAAAGATTTACCTCATTATTCGAAATAAAGTTTTTGAATATTTCAAACAAATCCCGAAATTCCAAACTACCTGTTATCCAGTAAAGACCTAAAATTCCTAATAATAAACCAAAATCTCCTACACGATTAGTTATAAACGCTTTTTGACAAGCATTTGCCGCGATAGGGCGTGTGAACCAAAAACCTATTAAAAAATAGGAACACATTCCAACAAATTCCCAAAAGATATAAATTTGTATCAAATTCGAACTGGTAACTAATCCCAACATTGAAGTATTAAAAAAACTCATATAAGCAAAAAATCTCCAATATCCTTGATCATGAGACATATAATTGTCACTATAAATAAGAACCAAAATTCCAACAGTAGTGATTAATATTGACATAATAGAAGTAAGTGAATCAATCAAGTGGCCAAACTCTAAAGAAAGATCATTATTGATAGTCCAAGACCATACATATTGATAGATAGAACTGGTATTTTTTTGATGAATAGACAAATCGATTGAAAAAATCATAACTATACTTAACAATAAAATACTAGGAAAAGCCCACACACGGCGAAGATTTTTTGTTGCCGTCGGAAAAAGGAGAAGTCCCGTTCCTATTAACATAGGAACTAGAAGTGGAATGAAAGGTATAATCCACGAATATTGATACGTATATTCCATACAAAAAAATACAAAAAATCTTTTTCTTCTTAATCTTAATGAGTTTTGTTTCTTATTCGCCGGTTTTAGCTCGTTTGAAAGGTTCAGTTAATAAAAGAAAAATTAAGATATGCAAAACTTAAACAAAATTCTCTATTCTTAATTTTTATTATTTTGAATCTTTGTACAATAATTTCAATACAATATTGCAAAGCACGAAGTGAAAATGAGTCAAATGATATGACAAAATTCTTAATAAAAAATAAACTTTCTTTTTTGGTTTTTTAGTTTTTAATATTAATAAAAAAGAAAAATATTTATAAAAAATAAAATTAATTATTATATATTATAATAATTTACACCTCATAGAGTTAGAGTGAATAGAAAAAATTACACCAAAAAATTAGTTTATTTTGATATGAATCCCTCTCAATAAAATAAAAAATTATTGAGTTTGTTTATTCCGAAAAATTTTAGTTCATTTTTGAACTAATTGATTATTTTTGGAACTAATTAATTATTTCCCATTACAATAAAAGACATCTAAGTTTGTAAAAAAGATTATGATATTCAAGAGTTTACTTTACATAGCAGAGAAAAAGTAAGATACATTTTTTTAAAATTAAAAATCATGTATCTTTTATAATAGATTAACGACCGGTCTGATTCAATTTTCAAATTCAAATTAGGCACACTCTTTCTTCGAGCTTGAGCAATTCATTTTTAAGCAGGATAAGGGTTGATTTCTTAAACTTTTTCGATTTATTTTATTCGATGTATAAATGGAGTACGACGAAAATAGACAGAGATATAACCAGACAGACAGTCTTCTTTTTTTTTTTTTTGTAAGAATTCTATAAAATATTACTAGGAACAAAAAACAAAAAGACTATGTGATTTTTACATATGCATATTTTTTTATGAAGGGAATGTAACCTAGAAAAAAGTGAATAGATATAGGTCTAATTAAAGAACAATTCATTTTGAACAATAGATGTCTTTCACATGAACTATAGTAATGAATAAACTAGTATAATTTTTTGAATGGCAGTTCCAAAAAAACGTACTTCTATATCAAAAAAACGTATTCGTAAAAATATTTGGAAAAAAAAGGGATATTGGACAACATTGAAATCTTTTTCCTTAGCCACATCTCTTTCTACGGGGAACTCAAAAAGCTTTTTTGTGCAACAAATACAAATATTGGAGTAATCTCTGAATTTAGCCGGACTCGAAGAATAGACTAATTTCGTTTATTCTTTTCCAATTTTATTTCGTTTTTCTATATCTATAAATATAAATATATAATTTTTTCTATTTTTTCTATAGCTATAGATTTCTAATCGATTTATTTATAAATATCTATATTATATATAGAAAGAATGGTACTGGTTTTTGAAACAACAAAAGAATAAACATAACAAAATTTCAACTTTTTGAAGTATGTTTTCTCATTTTTGGAATGAAGAGTTTCATTTTCCCCATCGACCAAATAATCAATAAAAAAGTTTTTTTGTTTTTTTAGTATTAGTATATTTTATTAAGTAGATAGAAAATCTTTAGTAAAAAAAATAAATGAAATGGGACACATTTTTGGGCATTGGAACTAATTGATTTCAAACTTGTTTTTGTAAATTTTGAAGTACTATATTCTATAAATTACTATATCTTTAAATTACTATCACTAACCATATTAACTAGCTATATATATATATTTATATTCTATATATATATTTTAACCCAATTGAAAAGAAAAGTCACCCTTCCCTTTTATTTGTTTATTGGAGATAATAATTTTCAAATTAAAATGCTCCAAAATGGATCTTAAAAAAAAAAGAGGATACAATTTCGATCGAAATAAAAATTGTATCTGATATCTTAATAATTTTTTTTAATTGGTTTTCGAAATATTAACTTTTCGACACAACAAAAATTCTAATGATTAATACAAAGCTCTGCAAATTTTTATTTATATAAATTCTTGGAATATAATGCTAACTAAATTTGTGATTCATAAAAATACTATTTTTCTTTCAAAAAGAAATGCATATTTTTTTTTATTTTATTTAATTATTAATTATTATTATTTTTTTAATTATTAATTATTATTATTTTTATTTTTAAATTATTAAATTAATTTTTAAATTTATTATTATCAAATTTTATAAAATTTGATTTATTTAATTTAATTATTAAAAAAAAAAAAATGAATCATTTAAAAACACAAAAGAGAAAGCAAATTTTGTGTTTCAGAGGTTGAAGTCAGAACTGTTTAGATCTAGTTACAACAGTGCCATTTTGAGGAAGGATAAACTATGAAAAAGCCCACTCCCATTACTAACTTAATTTAAATAAAACTGACACTCGAAACGAATGATAATAAGAATTCTTATTGTAATTGGAATATTCAAATCTTCAAAAAATAAAAATTATTTTATATTTCGATTTTTATGTTTACTAAACAAATATTGTATTGCATTTGAATTGACTCTTTCAATCTCGACGATTTACTAAAAATAGATTATTATGATTTCGAGCAAGCCGCTATGGTGAAATCGGTAGACACGCTGCTCTTAGGAAGCAGTGCTAGAGCATCTCGGTTCGAGTCCGAGTGGCGGCATGGCATCTTATCTTCGAATCTTCGAAAAGAGTAAGTCCTAGAATGAATTCCATTCCCGATTTTCATTCCTATAATTAGTAGATCCGTTTTTATTTATGATATTTTCAACTTTAGAGCATATATTAACTCATATATCATTTTCGGTCGTATCAATTGTAATTGCAATTCATTTGATAAACTTATCACTCAATGAAATCGTAGGACTATATGATTCGTTGGGAAAAGGCATGATAGTAACTTTTTTCTGTATAACAGGATTATTAGTTACTCGTTGGATTTTTTCGGGACATTTACCATTAAGTGATTTATATGAATCATTAATCTTTCTTTCATGGAGTTTTTCCATTTTGAATATGATTCCGTCTTTTACTTTTAAAAAACATAAAAACCATTTAAGCACAATAATCGCACCAAGTGTTATTTTGACCCAAGGCTTTGCTACTTCGGGTCTTTTAATCAAAATGCATCAATCCACAATATTAGTACCCGCTCTCCAATCCCATTGGTTAATGATGCATGTAAGTATGATGGTATTAGGCTATGCAGCTCTTTTATGTGGCTCATTATTATCAGTAGCTCTTTTAGTCATTACATTTCGAAAAGTCATAAGGATTATTGGTAATAGCAATAATTTTTCTTTTTTCAATGTAAATGAGTCATTTTCTTTTGCTGAGATCAAATACCTGAACAAGAGAAATAATATTTTACGAAACACTTCTTTTCGAAATTATTACAGGTCCCAATTTATTCAACAATTGGATCGTTGGAGTCATCGTATTATTAGTCTAGGGTTTATCTTTTTAACCATAGGTATTCTTTCGGGAGCAGTATGGGCTAATGAGGCATGGGGATCCTATTGGAATTGGGATCCAAAGGAAACTTGGGCGTTTATTACTTGGACAATATTCGCGATTTTTTTACATACTAGAAAAAAATTGGAAGGTGTAAATTCTTCAATAGTAGCCTCTATGGGCTTTCTTATAATTTGGGTATGTTATTTTGGGATCAATTTATTAGGAATAGGATTACATAGTTATGGTTCATTTACATCAAATTGAGTTTAAGTGAATTGAATAAAGAAGGGGTCTGACAAATACAAACATAGTAAGCATATAATAAAACTTCACATAAACCGTCGAGAACCCCTTAGAATCCACTAATGTAGTGATTCAAGGGGTTCTCCCAAACATCAAAGACATCTGGTTACAATTCCTTTTTGTAAGTTAAGATGATAGAATAAAAAGATTTCTTTTTTCATTGTATAATGGACACTATTAAAAAAAAGAGAAAGAAATCTTTTTATTTTTATTTCATGAAAACTTTCTATAAAAAATTCGATAGAATAGCTTCGACCTTGTCAACTGATAATGAGAAAATAAAATCCGGATAAATACCAATACCTATTACAGGTATAAGGATCGAAATCGAAATAAATAACTCTCGCGGCCCAGAATCAAAAAAATAAGAGTTTGATGTATTAAAAAGAGTGTATCCATAGAACATCTGGCGTAACATAGATAATGAATAAATAGGAGTTAATATCATTCCAATGGCGGTTACAAAAGTAATTAGTATTTTTGTCATTAAAAGAAATTTTTGACTCATAATTATTCCAAAAAAGACTATCAATTCTGCAACAAAACCGCTCATGCCTGGCAATGCAAGGGAAGCCATCGATAAGATACTGAACACCATGAATATTTTTGGCAGTGGGATAGCCATTCCACCCATTTCGTCGAGATAAAGAAGACGTATTCTATCATAACCCGTTCCTGCCAAGAAAAAAAGCGCAGCGCCAATAAACCCATGCGAGATTATTTGTAAAATGGCTCCATTGAGTCCCGTATCGCTTATCGAACCAATTCCTATAATTATGAAACCCATATGAGATACAGAGGAATAAGCTATTCTTTTTTTTAAATTACGTTGACCAAGAGATGTTGAAGCAGCATAGATTATTTGAATTGCACCTAATATCATTAACCCGGGAGAGAATATAGAATGAGCGTGAGGTAATAATTCCATATTAATTCGAACCAATCCATACGCTCCCATTTTTAATAAAATTCCGGCTAAAAGCATACAAGTACTGTAATGTGCTTCTCCATGGGTGTCTGGTAACCATGTATGTAAGGGTATAATCGGCGATTTTACAGCAAAAGCAATAAGAAATCCAATATAGAATATTATTTCCAGTGCCAAAGGATATGATTGATTAGCTGATGTTTCCAAATTTAATGCTGGTTCATTGGAACCATATAAACCGATACCTAGAACTCCCATTAATAAAAAAACGGAACTTCCTGCAGTGTACAAAATGAACTTTGTAGCTGAATACAAACGTTTCTTTCCCCCCCACATGGATAAAAGTAGATAAACAGGAATTAATTCTACTTCCCACATGATGAAAAAAAGTAAAATGTCTCGAGAAGAAAATGATCCTATTTGACCGCTATACATTGCTAATATCAGAAAATGGAATAATTTGGATTCCCGAGTAACCGGCTGAGCCGCTAAAGTAGCTAAAGTGGTGATAAATCCCGTGAGTAAAATCGGTCCGATAGAGAGCCCATCTATTCCGAATCTCCAATAAAAATCAAAAAAATTTATCCATTTATAATTCTCCGTCAGTTGCATTAATGGATCGTCCAATTCGAAATGATAACAGAATGCATAGGTTGTTAGAAGGAGATCTATTAAGCATATACAAATAGTATACCAGCGAATTACCTTATTTCCTCTATGAGGAAATAAGAAGATTAAGGAACCCGCGGATATTGGCAAAACTACAATTATTGTTAACCAAGGAAAAAAATTCGTGGTAAAAATAAGATACACTTGGGCCAGAAAACCCGTGCTCAAAACGACTTTTTTTTTATGTTTTGAACACGGGGTTTTTGTCAGTAAAAAACGTATTCGTGTGGGGTTTTTTGAAACGTATCAATCAATAAGCTAGACCCATGCTTCTAGTTGTTTCATGCCATAAATAAACTCGAACACTCAAGAAATCCGTCGGACAGGCAGATTCACATCTTTTACAGCCGACACAATCCTCTGTTCTTGGAGCAGAAGCAATTTGCTTAGCTTTACATCCGTCCCAAGGTATCATTTCTAATACATCTGTCGGACAAGCTCGGACACATTGAGTACATCCTATACAGGTATCATAAATCTTTACTGAATGTGACATTGGGTCTATTAGTTTTTGAACATCAGAAATTTTCGATCTAGTAAAACTTTTAAATGAATCATATATTTAGACACCAGATGAATCAACGATTTACCAGACGTTTTCCAATCAATCTACTTCTGGATGAAATTCCTAAAAGAAGGCCAAGATACTTTGATTTCTTACGTTTTCGTAAACATGATCATACGTTATGTATCATACATGTTAATTGGGAATTGATGAATATTCATATTCTACTTTTAATTAATATTCTATAATGTTTATGATTAATATTATTTTTTTTTTTATTCATTTATTTATTTATTCAACAAATTCGATTGATTGATACGAGTTGATTTTCTGTTACGATAAATTGATGAAACAATAGCTGGTCCGATAGCTGCTTCAGCGGCTGCAATAGCTATAACAAAAATGGAAAAAATATTTCCTTTTAATTGACGACTATCAAAAAAATCAGAAAATGTTACGAAATTTATATTAACCGCATTCAGTATAAGTTCAAGACACATAAGGGCTCTAACCATATTTTGGCTCGTGATCAATCCATAGATACCGATAGAAAATAAATAGGCACTCAAAACAAGTATATGTTCGAGCATCATTGACCAACTCCTTATAAATTTCGATTCATTTCAATATGAACAACATTTCAATCAACGGATTCGATTGACTAGAGAATCGAACAAAACCAAAAGAATACATTAAATCGAATAAAAAATTATTTTAAACAGAAAACAAACAATCTTTCCCTTTCACATATAATTGAAAGGAAATGGATGGGATAAGATAGAGCAAAATTGAATTTGAATTGCTGTTGATTGTTCGAAAGATTTATTACTGTCGGGCCACAACAATTGCACCTATCAAAGCAGCTAAAAGAATTATTGAAATGAGTTCAAATGGAAGAAAAAAATCTGTTGATAAATGAATTCCAATTTGTTGACTATTACTTATCAAATCTTGTTCGATAATCTGATTTGATCTTGTAGTCCAAATAATCCCGTACCATGATGTATCTGGAATAGTAGTCATTAGTGAAACAAAAATACTTATACAAACCATCAAAGTAACTCCGTCCCCAACGGTCCAAAAATGAAAATGGTGGGAATATTCTGAACCTTTCATGAACATCACAGCAAATATGATTAAAACATTTATAGCTCCCACGTAAATAAGTAGCTGTGCCGCAGCTACAAAATGGGAGTTTGATAAAATATAGAATAAAGATATACAAACAAGAACCAGTCCCAACGAAAAGGCAGAAAAAATTGGGTTGGTAAATAATACTACTCCTATACTTCCTAATATAAGAACTGATCCTAGAAAGACTAAAAGAAAATTATGTATCGGTTCAGGCAAATCCATTATATGGAAAATAAGAAATAAATAAATCGAAATTTCATGACCTTATTGATACGACCAGGAAAAAAGTTTATATACTAAATTACTAATTGAATTAACTCCTAAGAAGTGTGAGTTGATATAGGTACAGTCCTAGGAAGAATCTCATTCTTTATACGAAAGAGTAGTTAGAAGCTATACTCTCTCTCTATATATAGTATATATTTATTCTATAATTAATTCCATTTTTGTAAAAAATTACAAATCGATTTTACATTTCGAGATTATTATAATAATATTTATTCTATCTATCTATATCTATCTGTATTTATTTCATTTTTTAATATTTTAATCCTATAATATTTACTATTGATTTGATATATTTAAAATATATCATTATTTAAATATATCATTATTTCTATATATCATTATTTATATGATTTCATTTTTTTAATTATATGGAATCCATTAGATTATTTTATATTTTTTTATATATAATATATATATATATATAATTTATATAGAATTATAATTTATATAATATAATTATAAATATAATTATTTCATTTTTATTTGAATATTTGAATTGAGGCGAGTTTAAAATTGTTCGAATTGTATAATCGTCAATTACTGACATTGGTAAACGGCCCAAAGCAATTTGATTATAATTCAATTCGTGACGATCATAAGTCGAAAGTTCATATTCTTCAGTCATTGATAAACAATTTGTTGGACAATACTCAACGCAATTACCGCAAAATATACAGATCCCGAAATCAATACTGTAATTAAGCAATCGTTTCTTTCGAATAGAAGTTTCCAGTTTCCAATCAACAGCAGGTAGATCTATAGGACATACACGAACACATACTTCACAAGCAATGCATTTATCAAATTCAAAATGGATTCGACCGCGGAAACGCTCCGATGTGATTAATTTTTCATAAGGATATTGAATAGTTACAGGGAAACGATTTGCATGGGATAGGGTAATCATAAAACTTTGACCAATATACCTTGCAGCTCGTACTGTTTGTTGACCATAATTCATGAACTCAGTTACCATAAGGAACATATCGTGAATATCTATGAATAACTTTATTTTGTTTCTTTCTCTTGTTTGAGACAAGTTATCAATATAGAATATTCATTTTTTACAGTGAAAGCAGTTGAGATGAAGTTGTTAATAATAGATTACCGAGAGAAATAGGTAAAAGAAATTTCCATCCAAGATTTAATAATTGGTCCATTCTTAGTCTAGGTAAAGTCCATCTTGTTGTGATAGAAATGAACAAGAAAAAATAAGTTTTAGCTAATGTAATAAAGATACCAATTGTAGTTCCAAAAACTCCACACGCTTTATTTATTTCAAAAAGTTCAGAAATGAATATGTATGGGGTAGGGGTATTCCAACCGCCTAAGTAAAGAACCGTTACAAATAATGAAGAAACTAATAGGTTTAAATAGGAAGCAACATAAAATAAACCAAATCTTATACCTGAATATTCGGTTTGATAACCGGCTACTAATTCTTCTTCTGCTTCTGGTAAATCAAAAGGTAATCTTTCACATTCCGCTAGCGAAGAAATTAGAAAAACAATAAAACCTATAGGTTGACGCCATAAATTCCACCCCCAAAAACCATATTTTGATTGCGAATCCACTATATCAACTGTACTTAAACTGTTAGATAATCATAGTCGGTGATAACATTACTGTTCCCATCGCTATTACAGAACCGTACATGAGATTTTCACCTCATACGGCTCCTCGAAGGCCATAAATAAATCTAAGGACGGCACCGTTTATTTCTCTTGATATATCCCTAAGATAGGTGGGCTTCTTTTTTATTGGATGGTCCTGAATTAAACCAATTGAATTCTGTCTGTTCGAATTAAAATAATAAAAAAAAAAAAAAAATAGAAATAAATTAAATAAAAATAAATAAATTAAATAAAAATAAATAAATTAAATAAAAATAAAAAGGTACTTCTGAATTGATCTTATCCCCTAAAAAATGGAATTTGTTGAGTAATAACTTAATTCTTCAATAAAATACTCCTTTAATTTATTAATAACAATAACCTATCCTTTTTGATTACAAAAAAGAATATGAATTAAGATATTACTCCATGAAATATGCATATAAGAAAGAATAAAAAAGGATCCCTGTTTGTTTATTGCTTATTGGAATTGTATTATATTAATTATATTAATGGATTCTTTCTTTTTTTCCTTCTTAGTTTTGGTTTTGTTTTCTTTTTTATGTACAAAAGGAGGACTTAAAAAAATTTGAAAGGATTATTTCGTTTATGATAGTCATATTTATTTAATCGGTGGATAGTAGCCTATACTCTGGACCGGAATTGTGGGGAGTACTACCTGATTATTTCTACCAATTTTAAGCCCCAATTAGTATTCTTTTTATATTCTGGAGAAATACTCTTTTGGATAATATAATTTACATAATCTCTATTACTAATCCTTTGTGTATCTTGGTGTTTCTAACTATCCAATCATTTTATTTTTTATCAATCCCCTACTCCTTTATTTATCGTAATACATGTATGGTAATTCATACAAATGATAGTGAAAACTCAATAAGGTTGGTCTTTTGAGCCCGCTTCAAGACAGGATGACTAAAACAACCAATCTTGGGGGAAATGGCCCTTTCCATTTTTTTCCACTTCATTTTTTTCTTAATACATAGAAAATGAGACTCAATATTTTGACTGCAAATTAAAAAGAAATACAAGCTGTTTTATTTCACCCATCTAACTATCTGATTTAGTTTATCAATTCGAACTCCGAATAATAATAATGAATAAAAAAATGAAGATATCTATTCAATTTATTCTACTTCTTTTTCTTTCTTTCCTATAAAACATAGAAAAAAGGAGCATGGAAAAGTTTCTGTCTCACCGAATCGCACGTAGAGATATTGATAACACACATAGAGTTAATGGTATTTCATAACTAATCGATTGAGCAGCAGCTCGTAGACCACCCAAAAAGGAATATTTATTATTTGATCCATATCCGGACATAAGAAGTCCAACGGGAGCAATACTCGAAATAGCAATCCATAAAAAAACACCAATATTAAGATCAGCTAAAATAAAGTTATAGCCAAAAGGAATTACTGAATAGCTTACTAGAATTGATATGACTGATATGGATGGTCCGATACTGAATAAACGAGTATTCCCCCTAGATGGAAGAAGATTTTCTTTGAAAAGTAGTTTTGTTCCATCGGCTATAGCTTGAAGAACTCCCAAAGGACCGGCGTATTCAGGTCCAATACGCTGTTGGATCCCTGCGGATATTTCTCTTTCTAGCCATACAATCACTAGTACACCTATTGTGATTCCGAATACAAGAGTAAAAATAGGGACAAGTATCCATAGAATTCCATAGACCTCTTTTAAAGATTCCAATCTGGAAAAAGAAGTGATATCTTGTACTTCTATTGTATAAATTATCATTTCAACGATCAACTTCTCCCATAATGATATCTATGCTACCTAGTATCGTCATAATATCAGCCAATTTCATTCTTTTAACTAACTGAGGAAGAATTTGCAAATTGATAAAACCTGGTGGACGAATTTTCCATCTCCAAGGAAAACCATTCTTATCCCCTATTAGATAAATTCCTAATTCTCCCTTTGGTGCTTCAACTCTCACATAAAGTTCTTGTTTCGGCAATTCAAAAATCGGAGAAGGTTTTTTACTAATGAATCGATATTCAAAATCATTCCAGTCTGGATCCTTTTCCCTATCAAAATCAAAGCAGCGTAATTCTAAATTCTCATATGGCCCGCCAGGAATTCCTTCCAGAGCCTGTTGAATAATTTTTATGGATTCCGTCATTTCACCAATTCGGACTAAATAACGGGCTAACGAATCTCCTTCTTTTTGCCATTGAACTTCCCAATCCAATTCGTCGTAACACTCATAATGATCAACTTTACGAAGATCCCATTCTATTCCGGAAGCCCGAAGCATTGGTCCTGATAAACCCCAATTTATTACTTCCTCTCCACCAATAATGCCTACTCCCTCAACTCGTTCTAAAAAAATAGGATTTTGCGTAATAAGTTTTTGATATTCAACAACCCCTGTTAAAAAATAATCGCAGAAATCAAAACATTTATCTATCCAGCCATGAGGTAGATCAGCCGCTACTCCTCCGATACGAAAAAAATTATGCATCATTCTCATACCGGTGGCAGCTTCGAATAGATCATATATTAATTCTCTTTCTCTGAAAATATAGAAGAAAGGAGTTTGTGCACCAATATCTGCCATAAAAGGTCCAAGCCATAGCAGGTGAGAAGCTATACGACTCAACTCCAACATAATTACTCGGATATAGCTGGCTCTTTTTGGTACTTGAATATTTCCTAACTGTTCCGGTCCATTTACGGTTATTGCTTCGGGGAACATAGTAGCTAAATAATCCCAACGTGTTACATAAGGCAGATATTGTATAATTGTTCGGTTTTCTGCAATTTTTTCCATCCCTCTGTGTAAATAACCCAATATTGGTTCACAATCAATAACATCTTCACCATCTAGAGTAACAATGAGTCGAAGAACACCGTGCATTGATGGGTGCTGAGGACCCATATTGACTATCATGAGGTCTTTTCTTGTAGCTGGGACATTCATAGGTTTTTCCTCCATTCATTGAACTGCTTAAAACAAAAATAAGTTCATCAAAATTCAAGATCTAATAAATCGAATAATTAAAAGAATTCTTCAAATTAACGAGTTTGTGACTCCCGAATATCCAACTGATTTATTAATTTTTTATAACGTATTCCATTTATCTTTGACAAATAAGACAGTAGTCGTTGGCGTTTTCCCAGAATTTTACGTAAACCTCTTTGAGATAAGTAGTCTTTTCTGTGCAATTCCAAATGTGAAGTAAGTCTTCGTATCTTATTGGTGAAATTGAATACTTGAAATTCAACCGATCCCGGATTTTCTTCTTTTTTTTCTTGTGAAATAACTAGTATAAATGAATTTTTTACCATAAAAAAAAAGCTTTCCTCTCCTCTTTTTTTTTTATATATCTATCTATATATATATAGATAGATAGATATTTTTTTTTATCAGTAATAATAATAATGACACTATTTTTTTAATTTGCTATATATAATAATCTTAATTTCCTTAAGAATTCCTAATTTTTTTTTTTCAAATTGAATTTCTTATTATTAATCAATTCAATGTTTATGCATTCAGAAAATACAAAATTTTTATTTTAAAATAAAAAAAGAAGAAGATTTTGTTTGATTCATTTCCAGATCGAATGGATACATCATTCAATTAGGATCATGCCTCCAAATATAAGGTAAGGAAAGACAATACATGTGTGTATTTATTTGTCTTCGCAGACCAGATATGTTACGAGAAAGAGAAGAAATAAAAATATAGATTAACGAATTTTCAATCGCGGATACATCTGTATCCTTACCATACTGAAACGGCTGCCATTATTGGTATCAAACCAATATCGATTCATACAAACTAAATCTTCTACGCGATAATTTGGCCAAAGAAATAATTTTAAATAAATTAGTTTTTTTTTATCTATATCAAGATATTTCCTTTTAGCAAAAACTTGACAGAAATTATTTACTTTATTCCCATTGTAAAATGCCGTATTTTGATGCATACCACCTCGATTCCCAGAATTGAAACAAATTAGAATTCTCAATTCTCTACGACGTCTAGAGAAAAAAAGATTTTCAGGAATAAACAAATCATAATGATTTGTTTCTTTATTTTCAGTCATCTTTTGATGTCTTGTAATGGGTTCATCAAAATTCGTCTTATCAACATAGCTTTTTTCTGGGTATCTTTGATGAAATTGAAATTTGTGTTTACTTTTATGAATCAATGAAACACCTATGGTTTGATACATAAAAAATTGTCCATTGTTTTTTATAGACAGACGAACTGGTTCGACAACAAATGTTCCGTTATTTTTCATCAATTGTGGAAGGAGTAAATCCTGAATCATCATAATATCTAGACTTAGATCTCCTTTTTGAATCGAGGAAATAGCAACGTCTTTTAGATTTGTCAGTCTAAGCAAGAGACAATATATTTCGATATTATTCATTATTTTTTCATCTAAACAATTATTCCATTTCAATTGAAAACGCAAATACCTTTTTAGTAAGAAATTTAGTTCTTCTATATTGTTCTTGTATTTTATTTTTTGGGCTGGTGGTATAAAAATATCTATTTTTTTCTTTCTGATGATACTTTTATTTTCATTATCATTTTTTTTTACACTAAAATTGAAAAAAAGGAATTTGATTGGTATGATCCATGGTTTACTTGTATATGTTTTATAAAATTTTACAAATTTTGAGAAGAACCAAAGTTCCAGATTCGATATGGAACGATTTAGTATTTCTACATTCATTCCCATCCAATCAAAAAAAAAACTTTTTTGATTGGACGGTTTGATTTCTTGGTGAATCATAAGATAATAATCGGTATCAATCCAGGCCTCAATATCGATCTTATTTCTAAGATCCAAATTCAGAAGTCTCCAATCAAAATATTGTCTATCCAGGTTTTTTTCCATATCTAGAATACCATCTTCCCCTATATAATTCTTGATAGGGATATCATCTTCCATATCAAATAATTTTCGTTTACGCGTGTTGTAATTATAAGAAAATGTTTTGTCATTATTGGCTTGTAATGGTGATCCATATCGAGAAACAGATGAGTCTTTCTTATCTACATAATTAAGAGATTTATATGATAAAAGATCATATCTATATTGTTTTTTAATTTTTTTTTTTCGATTTGTTAATAAGTTTACTTCTTCTTTTTTGTAAAGAATTAATCGGTTTTTTTCATATGAATCACATTTGCTTAAAATTTTTTTTTTTTTTTGAGCCATACGACATTCATTGATTCTATTTCGCCATTTTTGTGATACTAATATAGACCATTTACGCTGAGATAAATCATATTGATAATGACCCCTTAACCAATTTTTCCATTGATTCATTACAGAATTGTGAGTCTTCTTATGTCTTAACTTGGACTGGCACATTCCTTGTATCCCCCCCAAATACTCCTTTATTTCATTCTTAAGAAAAAGAGATGTTCCAGGATATTGAAAAACAGATCTTAACTTATATTTAGATAAGTCAATAACTTGGGTTTGTGATAATTTATAAAATACATATGCTTGTGAGAAAGAGGGTACATCACAAAAAATCTGTGAATTACCAATATTATAAATTGATTTTTTTATAATCGAAATAAATTGAATTATCTTTTTATTTGTTTTATCAATTCTCTTTTCATTTGTTTCATTATGGTAAGTGTATTTATTAATAATTTTTTTTGTTGATTCAACAAAAAGTTGGACATTCATGCTAGGAATATTAATGATACGTAGAAATATATCTATAGATATCCTTTCAATGAAAAATTGAAAAACAAAATATGATTTGTGGATTGATCGAATATTTCTTCTTTTAAATATCGACCAAATAGTTTGGGGGGATTCGAATCTTTTTCTTTTATCATCAGAACGTGTTTTGTTAAAACTAATATTTATCTCTGGAGTTCGAAACCCCTTTTTCTTATTTTTTGTAATTTTTTCTATTTGCTTTATGATTGTCTTTGTTCGATCATTGAGATCTTTTATTTTTTTTTTTTTCAATGAAAAATTTGTCCAATTAATAGATTGAATTGGAATGGACGATTCGTAGCTCATTCGATTACTATTACTGATTATTGAATCTTTTTGAGTTTCACTCACTTCATAGATTTCTCTCAATTCAAATAAAGTAATTTGATTTCTTTTTGATAATTTTTTTCTTATTTCTTTTAGAATTTTTTCTTTTCTAAATAGAATCTTTTTCCTGATCCATTTTACTCTTTCTTTTGAAACATTTAGAATTTTTTTTTTTTTTTCGGTTAAACCTTTTCGAAATAGAAAAAAAAAACAATTCCAATTTTTAATTCTTTTTTTTAGTTCTTTAAAAAGAGGATCAAAAAAAAATGAAAAGTCAAATGAGATAGGAGAACCAAAAGGCAATTCAACTTCCATTCCCCAAGTGCTTAAAAAGCAAAAATTGACTTCTTTTTTTTGCGCTTTTTTTTTCGTTTTCGTTGGATCCTTTTCTTTTTTGGGGGATCGTAGTTTCGATCTGTGCCAAGGTTTCAGACGAAAAGGAAATAGTATCTTTATCTGAATACCTTCTGAGAGCCATTTTTTTGGAAATTCTGTTTCTGATAATGGAACGCCGTCATAAGTACATTTAATATGTATTTCTCTATTCAAATCTTTTAAATCCTGCGACCATTCGGGAATTTGAAAAAATAGCATACGAAGAATATTTTTAGTTATTATCAATAAAGGGAATATAATATATTTTCTAAGAATCGCGTGGGTTAATAATAAAATACCTCTTACTGCTTGAGCAAATACAATGCTATCCCAGGTTTCTGCTATTTCCATACGCTTTTCTTCATCTTGGTCGTATTCTTTTCTTTTTTGCTCCTCTTCCCTCTGTCTTTTTTCTGTCTCGTCTTCCGCATAATCCGAAATTTTGAATTCTCTGTTTTTCCACATCCCTTTTTTAAAATGAAAAAAAGTTTTCATTGGTTCCAAAATAGTAAAAGAAAACCAAGAGTATTTCTTAAATTTGTCCGAAAAAAGAGGAGAATGCGCGTTTGCTTGAAACAGTTTCCAAGTAACTGTTTTGCGTCTTTGAGCGCGTATAGCTCCTATTATTATGTCTCGACGAAAATCCGATTGTTGTACATAACGTATTAAAGCTAATTCCTCTTCTACCCTTTTTTTAGATTTTTTATTACTATCCTGGTTATCGGTAGAAGTTTTGTCATTCTTTGAGTTCTTATTAATAAAAATCACTATACGTTTGGATTTTCTTGAACGAATTTTATAATCCTCGGCTTCATTTTCGTTGTTTTTTTTATTTTTTTCCTCTTCCTTTTCTCCTTCGATTTGTTCCAACTCGTCAATAAATTTGTATGACGATGGAGAAACTGTTTTCCTGATTTCTTTTTTCCCAATCGATTTTTTTCTATTTTCAATAGTTTTATCGTTCGGATCAGTTATAACTGCGTCAAATAAAAATTTCATTTTTTTTTTTTCATCTTCTGAAGTAATTCGTATTTGTTCATGTTTTGGAAATGAAAAAAGTCGCTTAAAATTAAAACTTGAT